TTTTTAGTTGTCCAGCCTATTTATACGTATATTATACGTATAAAATCCTATTTATATGTATATAAAATCAAAAAGTAGATTATGATAACCTTAGAAAAATCGAAATTATGAATAGGAATGAATCTTTGGACGAATGACGAATGGGATTGATTAAGAAGCATTATTTTTTTAACACACGAAAAACGACTTTTTCATGTGTTAAAAACTAGGAAAACAACTAGGAAGACGAATAGAGTAATCTATCTTAGAATCCCATGCCCCCATTTTATTTATCCTTTGCCTTTTCGTTTACTTATTTTATTATGCTTGCTTAGTATCTAATAGAATCTAATCTAATTCTATTAGAATTGAAAAAAAAAAAACTATTAATACATTCGATAACAGTTAAATCTGACAATAGAATAGTGACATAATCACCCCCCAATTTAGATTTAGAGAAAAAAAACGAAAGAAGAGATAAAATCAAATAGTCGTCTTATCAACACTAGATAGAATTCCAAATTTTTGTAAAAAAAAAAAAGATAAGACTCGAAACAAAAAAAGATTTTCAAGCATACCATATAAAAATTTTTTGTTCTTTTTACGAACTTGAGAATTGCGCAGATCTAGAAATTCATTTCGGATAATTGAACTTTCTCAAACTGTTTCTTTTTAAGAACTAAAAAGATTTGTGCCAAAATAACAGATGCTAAGAAGAACAAAAGGCCTTGAATACGTAATGGGTCTTGAAGTACTATTTCTGCATCCCCCTGACCAAATCCACCCACATTAGGATTACTCGTTAATGGTTGATCAAGTTTGATGGATTCGCCTTCTGAAACAAGAAGCTCTGGTCCTGGGGGTATAATATCAATCACTTGCCGTCCTTCTGACGCATTTGTTATGGTTATTTCGTATCCCCCCTTTTCTTTTCGTATTATTTTGCTTACTATACCTGCTGCTGTCGCATTATAAACCGTATTGTTACTCTTGCTCCCGTCAGGATAAATTTGTCCCCTTCCCCTGTTTCCACCTACATATATGGGATATTTTAAGAAGTGAACATCTTTTTTCGTAGCGGGGTCTGGCGAAAGAATAGGAAAAGTAATTTCACTATATTTCTGACCCGGAACCGGACCTATCACAAGAATATTTTTTTTATTGGGGCGATAATTCTGAAAAGACAGATTGCCTACCTTTTCTTTCATCTCTGGTAAAATACGATCTGGAGGGGCTAATTCAAACCCCTCGGGTAAAATAAGAACAGCCCCCACATTCAAAGCGCCCTTTTTCCCATTAGCAAGAACTTGTTTCAGTTGCATATCATAAGGAATTCGAACAACTGCCTCAAATACAGTGTCAGGAAGTACTGCTTGGGGAACCTCAATATCCACGGGCTTATTAGCTAAATGACAATTGGCACATACAATACGGCCAGTTGCCTCGCGTGGATTTTCATAACCCTGTTGCGCAAAAATAGGGTATGCATGTGAAATGGATACCCCAGTTAGTATATATATTATGAGCGATACAGAAATGAAGCGAGTAATCTCTTCTTTTATCAAAGAAAGGGTCTTTCTACTTTGCATGGTACAATCGTTGATCCAGAAAATTTCTACAATAAAATTAGGTAAGTCGTTAATATAGTTCCCTACCCACGATGTTGCTATTTACTAAACTATTTTAGAAAACTTTTCAAAATACAAAATATAAGAGGATCGGAATCTTTAAATGTATAGAATAAAATGTAAAAAAAAAAAAAATTGGATGTTTGGCTTATGTGCAAAATAAAAAAAAAAATTCTAATTGGATTGGGGAATCATTTTTCAGTCATTCATTGAATGATAAATCACTACAAGTGACGGAGATACACGATTTAAATAATGGAAGATCCAATATTTTAAAATTGTATCGATAATTACTGGAAAAGTGGAAACAAGTCCAGATATAATTTGATCGTTATAAGTAAATCCAAAATCCTTGTAGACAGAACCAATCAGTAGTTCCCAGCCGTGGGGTGAATGGAATCCTATACATAAATCGGTTAATAAAAGAATAAAAAAAGCTTTTATTGTATCACTTAGGTTATATAGAAATTCTTGAACCCAAGAATTAAGAAGAAAAAGTTCTTCATTACCTAGAATCGAATAACCGCTTAGAATAATGAAACAGATTATATTGGTTGAGAAGTGCAAAATAGTATAGATACGCTCCTCATTGTACATTTTGAGCAATTTGATCGTTTCTTTGTGGATTGCGATAATAAACTTTTGTAGATGTGTTTCCGGGCATTCCTTTATCATTTCGTCCAAGAGTAAGAGTTCCTCTAATTCTATGAATTTTTCTAAACTACTCTTTTCTTGAATAGCATTAAAAAAAATTTCAGATTGACTAGTATTCCACCAATTAATAACCCAAGATTCCACACTTTTATTAAACGAAAAAGAGATCCACCAGGGCAACAATATGATAGATGTAAAATATAGAAGGGAAATTAAGGGCTTTTTTTTTTTCATTTTTTCGTATGAAAATTTTAAATGAACCCGCCTCATTCGTCGACTTTATACAATTTACTATTTCCATAAAAGAGAAGTTGAAGGCTTATTGGAACCTATGTATGAATCTATTCCCTATTTTTGATTTGTAAATCATTGGTTGGCCCCTGAATTTCGAAAGAATACAATACAGAAAGAACTTAAGAAAGAGTATACGAATAAAGAAAAAAAATCTTGTTTCCAGGTATCTTAATTGTTCAAAATTCTCAAAAATTCCCCCCTTTCGATAAATATTCAAAGGATCCACTTCAAATTCAGATTCCGGGATGAATGCTTTATTTCGATCTATATCTATAAAATGAGTCTATTATTTCGATTTGTTCCTTCTTTTGTTTTTGTTACTGAATTGGGTGAATTTCCAGATGCATAAAAAAAATTTGCAGAGAAAAAATTTCCTTTTTCAAATTGTTCCTTATATATTATATTCTATAACTTATATATTATATTCTATAATATACTAACTAATATATTAATATGAAATTGAAATATAGTATATATATATTTGATAATAATATATATTTTTATATAATATAAATATATAAGTATAAGCTTTTTTTGCTTCATCAATATCGCGAAGAAATTTCCGTTAAATTATATGCCTATAAAACAAATAAAAATAAAGGATTCTTGGATTTTTGACTTCCCCCGATAAGAAAATGTTCATTCTTGAGTTCATTTCAAAATACTTCAATTGGTACATGCAAGAAATAGGCCAATTCCGCCGCCTTTTGCTCAATTTCTCGTGGAGTCAAATTCTCATTGGTCCGAGTCAAAGGAATAGACCCCTGGCCTCTTATTTCCATATAAAGGACACGTCGAGCATAAATACCCTCTTTAGCTTCGATTCTGATAGATTGAATATCTTTCATAAGGAATCGGAGTAAGATGCGACGATTCTTTCCCGGAAATCCCCAACGAAAAATACACACTATTCCTTCTTTTCTATCGAATCGATCATAACCACTCCCTACATTCCACGAAATTGTGCACCACAAATACGAGCTAATAAATAGACCGGCAATGCCATAGAAAGACATCACGATCCCCTGTGGAAAAAAAATGATTTGCTGAGACGGAAATAAGGATATCCAATTTCTGCCAAGGTAACTGGAAAGTCCAACCAAACAAAATCCTACTGAACCTAAAAAAAGTATAAAGGCCCAGCAGATATTACTTGTTTTTCGAGATCCCACTATAAGTTCTATCCATATATGTTCTGATCGCCAACTCATACTAGATCCAGTTTCATTTTATTGGAAGTGGGGGATTGGCCCCAATGAATTTGACTTGGTTTTGTTTGGTTCTGAAATAACTTTTATCAACTCGCACTATTTTGATGTCAATCTTTAGGAAGAATTTGTTAGATCGAAAATAAGAATAGGAGCCCCCGCATATGATCTCCTATCTCCACACATATGGATACGTTGATTTTGCATTTGTTGTAGACGTCGACTCTAATCTCGATGGATTTTCCATTTCAAATAGCTCGTTTATTTACTCATATATCGTTTATTTACTCATATATCATATTTACGCCTGTCGAAAAACTCTTTGATTTATGTTTGAATGAGAAGTCGCGCGCTCTGCCCGTTCTACCCGTTCTAGTAGGATATTCCACTAAAGAGATATCTGTCTTATGATCCGCGTGAAAAAAAAAATAGATCCAATTTACTCCCATTAGATCTAAAGAATCTTGTTTTTTTGAACATGAAGAGATAAAGAAGCCATTGCAATTGCCGGAAATACTAAACCCACTAAAGGTACAAAAATAGAGGGTAAATTGTTTAAAATCGTCATAGAATGGGCACCTCGGTTTACTATTTGTACCTATTTTTGATATTGGTATATTGTTAGAAAGATATCTTAAACTGATTCTAATTCGTATATTAATTCGTATATAATTATATCTAATTATCTAGAGTATGTCTAAGTGAGCATATAGAATATATAATAAAGTGCAAGAAGGCTAGAACTAACTAAATGGGCTTTGTCGTTTTGATACATGAAATATCTGTATGATAATCCACCTGTTTTACTCTTATTTGATTATCTGTTTCTTGTCTTAGAATATGAATTTTCTGAATTTTTTTTTTTTTCAAAATTCATAATTTCAAATAATTTAATCTTTTTATTTATTATTTACTTTAACCCTTTGTACGTATTATATTAATTTAATTAATTTGAATTATTTTAAGACTCTATTTGATTTATGATTCAAAGGAAAGAAAGCGTGTAGTTGAAATAATTCATTCAGAACACCTTTTAAAGGATTACGTGGTACGATTGGATCGAATAAGCCCTTATGGAATAAAAATTCGGCCGCTTGTGAACCCTCAGGCACTGTCTTATTCAATGTTTGCTCAATTACTCTTTTACCGGCAAATGCAATGTAGGCGTTGGGTTCAGCAATAATGATATCCCCCAACATACCAAAACTAGCTGTCACTCCACCAGTCGTAGGAGATG